AAAGGTGTTCCAAGTGAGTTATTTCAGCTCCACGGGTTCTTTCCCTTGAATTAAATAAACAAATACAAATAAAAGTAGAGCGCTAGGTTTAGTTATTTGTAGCGAACAAGTTTTTAGTTCATCTGAATCGAAATAACAAGAACGGGGGTTTCTGTTCTCACATAAGTTCTAATTGTAGTAAGAATCAGAAGTTAAAGTTGATTCTTCGTTCCGCGTAATTAGGGAAATCAAAAAAAATTTCGTGTTCCCTTCATACGTATCAGATGTTATAATTAACAGATAGAAGTTTTGCATATTTCTATACCTCCCGAGAGCCTTCTATTTTTGACTATGAATCTCTGTTGGATCGAATTCTAACGAATCTTTCAGGAACTCGTAAGAAACTCTTTCTTAGAAGATAGGGGCGGGGGAACAAGAATAATAAAGTGTATTATCATACATCTAGTTCGTGGAGAAAGATGAATAGGTACACTCATTTAGTTCTACATTCCTTGCACTTATAATATACTTATAATTGATATACTTATCATAGATATCTTTATAACAGGTAGAAATATTAAATTGAGGCACCCATTCTATGACAGATCTTAACTTACCCTCTATTTTTGTGCCTTTAGTAGGCCTATTATTTCCGGCAATTGCAATGGCTTCTTTATCTCTTCATGTTCAAAAAAACAAGATTGTCTAGATCTGATGGGACCCAATCTCATCAATTTCTTTCAAACCTTGGATCGTAATACGGATATCCATTTAGTGGAAATGGTACGACATATGATATGGCTGCCTCCGAACACAAATGAAGGGGCTGTTATGCATGTGGATACAAGATATATGGATAAATGCATGTGTATGCGGATATAGCTGTTTTCAAATAGATCGGATATCTGGAATCAAAATATATATATATGTAGATATATCCAGACATAGTGGGATCATATGAAGGGGATCTTTTTTATTTTATATCTAACCAATTCGATGAATTACTCCTGATGGTTTACAGTGTTAGTTGATGAGAGTGACTTTGGGAGCAAAAAAGTCAAACGGATTTGGGTTATTCTCTCAATTCCAATAGAATGCAACTGGATCTAGTATGAACTGGCGATCAGAACGTATATGGATAGAACTGATAACAGGTTCTCGAAAAACAAGTAATTTCTGCTGGGCATGTATCCTTTTTTTAGGGTCAATAGGCTTCTTATTGGTTGGAATTTCTAGTTATCTTGGTCGGAATCTGATATCCTTATTCCCCTCTCAGCAAATCCTTTTTTTTCCACAAGGTATCGTGATGTGTTTCTATGGTATCGCAGGTCTGTTCATTAGCTCCTATTTGTGGTGCACAATTTCGTGGAATGTAGGTAGTGGTTATGACAGATTCGATCGAAAAGAAGGAATAGTGTGCATTTTTCGTTGGGGATTTCCTGGAATAAATCGACGCATCTTCCTTCGATTCCGTATGAGAGATATCCAGTCGATCAGAATGGAAGTTAAAGAGGGTCTTTATCCTCGCCGTGTCCTTTATATGGAAATCAGAGGCCGGGGAGACATTCCCTTGACTCGTACTGATGAGAATTTAAGTCCATTAGAAATTGAACAAAAAGCTGCTGAATGGGCCTATTTCTTGCGCGTACCAATTGAAGTATTTTGAAATGAATCGAGCGAGGAATGAATGTTTTCTCTGCATGAGGGAGGGAACCGGAACCTTATGGGGGAGGGAACCGGAACCTTGTAATCCTCTTTTTCAGAAAATTTGGAAGAGAATTGATATTCATCTTTTTTCCGAACGCCCGTTCGAGCAAAACTTATTAGATTCTATTTCCCCCGTTCCATTGCATTGGAAATACTGCTGTGGCCCATAGAATAGAGCGCGCGGACGTATACGGAACAAGCATAATAAGAAGCAATTTTTGCTCACCAAAATGATTTTTCATGCGTATGGAACTCAACTCAATTCTTTCATATTCGTAACAAACCAAGTCTAATAAGTATGTATTCATCACAGATATCAGAATATTTCAAAGTACCTAATTCATATTTTGAGGCCCAATATTTCGAATGGATACGTTAGATACAAATGGATCATATCTTGTCAATTCTCTCTCTTTTGTGAATTGATCTTTCTTTTTATCCTCTCTTTTGTTCCTTGATGACTAAATGATTGGATCTCTCATAACCATCCAATTTATTTCCCGTTTCGCCAGTCATTTCATTTCGGATTTCATCATACGTATTTTTCAGAGATATTCCCTCTCCTGGGCTGTGGGTAATCAGTGAAACATTTCGAAATAATTGATTGAGCCAAGGGGAGCTCTTCCGTCTCGAAATACGAATAATATTCATGTTTGTTACTTCAAGTGGTTCTTTCGGGCATTCGTTGAATGCAACAAATGAAGATGTAATTGGTCCGAATTTGACCAATTGAGATAGCTGGAAACAATATTTCATTATCTCTTCATTCGAAATAGACCCTTATTCTATATTCTTTCTAGAGCCAAGGACTAAACAATTACACAATGGGAAATAGATCAATAGGTTCCATACCTTGTTATAGAACTTGTACTTCATAGAAATATCAGACAGAGTCGACGAATCAAGCAGGTTCATTAACAATTCATAGATTGAAAGTGCCAAAAAGGAAAGCATTGACTCCCTTCCCATATCTTGCATCTATAGTATTTCTGCCCTGGGGGATCTCTCTCTCATTTAATAAAAGTCTTGAATCTTGGGTTATTAATTGGTGGAATACCAGGCAATCCGAAACCTTTTTGAATGATATTCAAGAGAAGAAGGTTCTAGAAAGATTTATAGAATTAGAAGAACTGTTCCTGTTGGACGAACTGATAAAGGAGTATTCGGAGACACATATACAAAAGATTCGTATAGGAATCTACAAAGAAACGATACAATTGGTCAGAATGCACAATCAAGATCATATCCATATCATTTTGCATTTCTCAACAAATATAATCTGTTTCACTATTCTAAGTGCTTATTCTATTCTGGGTAATGAAGAACTTGTCATTCTTAATTCTTGGGTTCAGGAATTCTTCTATAACTTAAGCGACACAATAAAAGCTTTTTCTATTCTTTTATTAACTGATTTGTGTATTGGATTCCACTCGCCTCATGGTTGGGAACTAATGATTGGTTTGGTCTACAAAGATTTTGGATTTGCTCATAATGAGCAAGTTATATCCGGTCTCGTTTCCACTTTTCCAGTCATTATAGATACAATTTTGAAATATTGGATCTTCCATTTTTTAAATCGTGTATCTCCTTCACTTGTAGTGATTTATCATTCAATGAATGAATGAAGAACTCATTTCATCTCATATCAATCAAATCATAATGTCACTTCATACATAAACAAATCATTCAAACCCTTAACCATTCTTTATACTTCCACCCGTCCATCCTATATTCCAGTACAATGACAGAATTGTGGATAGGGAACTATACTAGCTACCTACCTAATTTATTGTAGAAATTTCCGGGATCAATGATTGGACCATGCAAAATAGAAACACCTTTTCTTGGGTAAAGGAACAGATGACTCGAGCAATTTCCGTATTGATCATGATATATGTAATAACTCGGACCTCCATTTCAAATGCATATCCCATTTTTGCGCAGCAGGGTTATGAAAATCCACGAGAAGCCACTGGGCGTATTGTATGTGCCAATTGCCATTTGGCTAACAAGCCCGTGGATATTGAGGTTCCACAAGCTGTGCTTCCCGATACTGTATTTGAAGCAGTTGTTAGAATCCCTTATGATATGCAACTGAAACAAGTTCTTGCTAATGGTAAGAGGGGGGGTTTGAATGTGGGGGCTGTTCTTATTTTACCCGAGGGATTCGAATTAGCTCCCCCTGATCGTATTTCTCCCGAGATGAAAGAAAAGATGGGTAATCTGTCTTTTCAGAATTATCGCCCCTCTAAAAGAAATATTCTTGTGATAGGTCCTGTTCCTGGTCAGAAATATAATGAAATTGTCTTTCCCATTCTTTCCCCAGATCCTGCTACGAAGAAAGAGGTTCACTATTTAAAATATCCCATATATGTAGGTGGGAACAGGGGGAGGGGTCAGATTTATCCTGATGGGAGCAAGAGTAACAATACAGTATATAATGCTACAGCAGCAGGTCTAGTAAGCAAAATAGTACGTAAAGAAAAAGGGGGGTATGAAATAACCATAGCGGATGCCTCGGATGGGCACCAAGTGGTTGATATTATACCTCCAGGACCAGAACTTCTTGTTTCAGAGGGTGAATACATCAAGCTTGATCAACCATTAACGAGTAATCCCAATGTGGGTGGATTTGGTCAGGGAGATGCAGAAGTAGTACTTCAAGATCCATTACGCGTCCAAGGGCTTTTGTTCTTCTTGGCAGCTGTTATTCTGGCACAAATCTTTTTGGTTCTGAAAAAGAAACAATTTGAGAAGGTTCAATTGGCCGAAATGAATTTCTAGATCTATGGATTCCTCAACAGCAAGTTGGTAAAAAGAGCCAAATTCTTGTTGAGCTATGCAATTATGTATGATCAAAAAAATCATGAAAAGCCTTTTGTTTGCTTTGTTTATACTGTTTTTCTGCGCGATGTCGGGAATTACTTGTATCCCATTACTAGTAATGGTATGTTATGTACAGGCCGAAGAGGACAACTTTTTTTTTTTGATTTTGATAGAGTAAGCTTCCATTAGTATAGAAATGATTTGCAGGGTGCCCCATCTGGAGAAATCCCTATTGTGTTGTGTCATCCAGAAAATCGATTGATTCCTTCTTTCTTCTTGCTTCGGAAGAGATACTATGAATCAATCACCGGATCCGATTCTTCAAAAACATCATCAGAAACAAAGGGATGGGGTGGTTTGAAACATCGGAGCAAAGGATCCATTTTGGCATTTCTACGAATATTATGATTATATTATGTTGACTGGATGAACTTCCAACTCTTATGGAACGGGTCAAAGTCTCGCTCGAAGAGTAAGAACTCAACAGG